ATGTTGTAGAATTTCACTTAGTAAACGCATACTACATACATCCCTTTGTAGCACCCGATAACTCCTCCTCATTTTTTTTTTTTTTTTTACCAAATATAATAATCTCTACCACCCGTAAGGTCGTACCCCCTTACTTTAAAGATTCGCCTTCCTTAGACAGGCATCTCCCTAGATCTGTAAATATAACCTCAAGTAAGTCTCTCCATTACATAGGTTGATGTAGCTTAATATTAAAGCAAAGCACTGAAAATGCTTAGATGAGTCCCCTCCCACTCCATAAACATATAGGTTTGGTCCTGGCCTTTCTATTAGTTATTTGTAAACTTACACATGCAAGAATCCCCACCCCAGTGAGAATGCCCTCTATACCAAGCAATGGTAAAAAGGAGCTGGTATCAAGCACACTAATAAGTAGCTTATGACACCCCGCTCAGCCACACCCCCACGGGATACAGCAGTGATAAAAATTAAGCAATAAACGAAAGTCTGACTAAGTTATACAATTAAGGACTGGTAAATCTCGTGCCAGCCACCGCGGTCATACGATTAGGCCAAATTAATAGACGCCCGGCGTAAAGCGTGTTCTAGAGATCAAGTAATAAATAAAATCAAGCCTTAACTAAGCTGTAAAAAGTCTCAGATATTGTAAGATACATAACGAAAGTGATTTTAAAAAATCTGACTACACGATAGCTAAGATCCAAACTGGGATTAGATACCCCACTATGCTTAGCCCTAAACATAAAAAATTATAAACAAAATTATTCGCCAGAGTACTACTAGCAATAGCTTAAAACTCAAAGGACTTGGCGGTGCCTTATATCCTTCTAGAGGAGCCTGTTCTATAATCGATAAACCCCGATCTACCTCACCAATCTTTGCTAAATCAGCCTATATACCGCCATCTTCAGCAAACCCTAAAAAGGAGATAAAGTAAGCACAAGTATAAGCATAAAAACGTTAGGTCAAGGTGTAGCTTATAGATTGGAAAGAAATGGGCTACATTCCCCGAATCGAGGAATTAATACTTATACGAAAACCTATGTGAAACCAAAAGTCAAAGGTGGATTTAGCAGTAAACTAAGAATAGAGTGCTTAGTTGAACATGGCCATAAGGCACGCACACACCGCCCGTCACCCTCCTCAAATAGACAATATTATTAACCATAAATAATATAAAATATTAACCTATGAGAGGAGACAAGTCGTAACAAGGTAAGTGTACTGGAAAGTGCACTTGGATAACACAAAGTGTAGCTTAAACAAAGCACCTAGTTTACACCTAGAAGATTTCACATAAAATGACCGCTTTGAAACTAAACATAGCTCAAAATATATTAAATTCTACTACTCTAATCATATTAAAATAAAACATTTATAATGACAAAAGTATAGGTGATAGAAATTCTGCATGACGCTATAGAGAAAGTACTGTAAAGGAAAAATTGAAAGAAAATTATAAGTACAACATAGCAAAGCTTAACCCTTGTACCTTTTGCATAATGACTTAACTAGAAAACATTAGCAAAAAGAATTAAAGTTAAACATCCCGAAACTAGACGAGCTACCCATTAGCAGCTTAAAGAGCAAACTCATCTATGTGGCAAAATAGTGAAGAGACTACTGGGTAGTGGCGAAAAACCTATCGAGCCTAGTGATAGCTGGTTGTCCAGAAAAGAATTTTAGTTCTAACTTAAGTTTACCGATAAAAAAAAACAAATTCAAATGTAAACTTAAATAATAGTCTAAAAGGGTACAGCCCTTTAGGCGCAGGATACAACCTATATTAGTGAAAAACCTAAAAATATTCAAAACACCTTAGTTGGCCTAAAAGCAGCCATCAAACAAGATAGCGTTCAAGCTCGACTACACAAACAAAACTAATCTCAATTATAAAATGAATTTCCTAATACAAAACTGGACTATTCTATTTCTAAATAGAAGCAATAATGTTAATATGAGTAACAAGAAGACCTTCTCCCCGCATAAGCGTATATCAGAACGAATACACACTGATAATTAACAATTACAAATATAATTAACTAACTAACACTTCAATACAATTGTTAATCCAACACAGGTATGCATTTAAGGATAGATTAAAAGAAGTAAAAGGAACTCGGCAAACACGAACTCCGCCTGTTTACCAAAAACATCACCTCTAGCATAAAAAGTATTAGAGGCACTGCCTGCCCAGTGACTTTAGTTTAACGGCCGCGGTATCCTGACCGTGCAAAGGTAGCATAATCACTTGTTCTCTAAATAGGGACTTGTATGAACGGCTTCACGAGGGTTCTACTGTCTCTTACTTCCAATCAGTGAAATTGATCTCCCCGTGAAGAAGCGGGGATAAAAAAATAAGACGAGAAGACCCTATGGAGCTTTAATTAACCAACTCATAAATTATAATAATATTCTACAGGAAATAAACCCATTTTAACTGAGTTGGCAATTTAGGTTGGGGTGACCTCGGAATAAAAATAAACTCCCGAGAAATTTAATTAAGACAGACAAGTCAAAATTATTACATCACATATTGATCCGTCAAAGACGATCAACGAAACAAGTTACCCTAGGGATAACAGCGCAATCCTATTTAAGAGTCCATATCGACAATTAGGGTTTACGACCTCGATGTTGGATCAGGACATCCAAATGGTGCAGCCGCTATTAACGTGTTCGTTTGTTCAACGATTAAAGTCCTACGTGATCTGAGTTCAGACCGGAGTAATCCAGGTCGGTTTCTATCTATTTCATAAGTCTCTCCCAGTACGAAAGGACAAGAGAAACAGGGTCCACTTAAAATAAGCACCCTAACTAATTAGATGAAACAATCTTAATCTTATATAAAATTAATTAGCCCAAGAACAGGGTTTAGTTAAAGTGGCAGAGACCGGTAATTGCATAAAACTTAAGATTTTAAAACCAGAGGTTCAACTCCTCTCTTTAACAACCTTATGTATTTTATCAACTTACTAACAATAATTATTCCTATTCTCCTAGCCGTAGCATTCTTAACCTTACTAGAACGAAAAGTGCTAGGCTATATGCAACTCCGAAAAGGGCCTAATATTGTAGGCCCCTATGGTCTACTTCAACCAATTGCCGATGCAGTAAAACTATTTACTAAAGAACCCCTTCAACCATCAACATCATCCCTAGTCCTATTTATTATTGCACCTACCCTAGCTTTAACTTTAGCTTTAATAATATGAGTCCCATTACCAATACCGTACCCCCTAATCAACATAAACCTAAGCGTATTATTTATATTAGCTCTATCTAGCTTAGCCGTCTATGCGATCCTATGGTCAGGTTGAGCTTCAAATTCTAAATATGCCCTAATTGGAGCTTTACGAGCAGTAGCCCAAACAATCTCCTATGAAGTAACCCTCGCCATTATTATCTTATCTGTCCTACTTATAAATGGCTCATTTGCACTAACTACACTAATTACAACACAAGAATATATCTGACTTATAATTCCTTCATGACCTCTAGCTATAATATGATTTATCTCAACATTAGCAGAAACTAATCGGGCTCCCTTTGACCTAACAGAAGGAGAATCAGAATTAGTATCCGGTTTTAACGTAGAATATGCAGGAGGGCCCTTCGCTCTTTTCTTCCTAGCAGAATACGCAAATATTATCATGATAAATGCCCTAACAATTATTCTATTCCTAGGAGCATATCATAGCCCAATACTTTCGGAACTCTATACTATTAACTTTACTACCAAAGCCCTTTTATTTACTATATTTTTTCTATGAATTCGAGCATCTTACCCCCGATTCCGATATGACCAATTAATACACTTATTATGAAAAAGTTTTTTACCCATTACCTTAGTAATATGCATATGACATGTAACTCTTCCTATCATTTTAGCAAGCATTCCACCCCAAACATAAGAAATATGTCTGATAATAGAGTTACTTTGATAGAGTAAATTATAGGGGTCTAAGCCCCCTTATTTCTAGAATCATAGGAATTGAACCTATTCTTAAGAACTCAAAAATCTTTGTGCTACCTATATTACACTACACTCTAAGTAAGGTCAGCTAAATAAGCTATCGGGCCCATACCCCGAAAATGTTGGTTCATATCCTTCCCGTACTAATTAACCCTCTAACCCTATCCCTAGTATTAACAACAATAATTTTAAGTACTTTAATTGTTATAACAAGTTCACACTGATTTATAACCTGAGTAGGATTTGAAATGAATATATTAAGCATCATTCCATTATTAACAAAAGAACATAATCCACGATCTACAGAAGCAGCAACAAAATACTTTCTCACACAAGCAACAGCATCTATGCTTCTTATAATAGCCGCAATTACCAACCTACTATATACTGGACATTGATCCATCATGAAACTAATTAACCCCGCGGCATCAATTATAATAACAATAGCCCTCACAATAAAACTAGGACTATCGCCATTTCACTTCTGAGTACCAGAGGTAACCCAAGGAATTCCACTAATATCAGGATTAATTCTACTTACATGACAAAAACTAGCACCTTTGTCAGTTCTATATATAATTACACCACTCATTAACATAAATATCTTATTAATTATATCACTAATATCTATCGCAATCGGGGGTTGAGGAGGACTAAATCAAACTCAACTACGAAAAATTATAGCATATTCATCCATCGCCCACATAGGGTGAATAATAGCCGTTTTAACATACAACCCCACTATAACGTTATTAAACCTCTACCTATATATCCCAATAACGATTACCACCTTTATTCTACTCATAATTAATTCAACTACCACAACAACTTCATTATCCCATACGTGAAATAAACTACCACTAATTACAACACTTATCCTAATTACTATATTATCTCTAGGAGGACTTCCCCCCTTAACCGGCTTTCTACCAAAATGAGCAATTATCCAAGAAATAACAAAAAATAATAATATTATTATACCCACATTAATAACCCTATTAACCCTACTAAACCTATACTTTTATACGCGAATCACATACACTACATCCCTAACAATATTTCCAACAACAAACAACATAAAAATCAAATGACAATTTAAAACCCCAAAACAAATAATAAGCCTACCCCTCATATTTACGGTTTCAAACCTAATCCTCCCATTAGCACCAATTATAATAATTCTGGACTAGGAGTTTAGGTTACTTAGACCAGAAGCCTTCAAAGCTTCCAGCAAATATAATTTATTTAACTCCTGTTTATTAAGGACTGCAAGACTCTATCTCACATCAAATGAACGCAAATCAATCACTTTAATTAAGCTAAGTCCTTTCTAGATTGATGGGATTTAAACCCATAAAACATTAGTTAACAGCTAAAAACCCTAAACAACTGGCTTCAATCTACTTCTCCCGCCGCAAATAAAAAAAGGCGGGAGAAGCCCCGGCAGGATTGAAGCTGCTTCTTTGAATTTGCAATTCAATATGTAATACACCACAGGGCTTGGTAAAAAGAGGAGTATTTACCTCTGTCTTTAGATTTACAGTCTAATGCCTACTCGGCCATTCTACCTATGTTCATTAATCGATGATTATTTTCAACTAACCATAAAGACATTGGCACTTTGTATTTAATATTCGGTGCCTGAGCGGGAATAGTAGGCACTGCATTGAGCTTACTAATCCGCGCCGAACTGGGTCAACCAGGAGCCCTGTTAGGAGACGATCAAATTTACAACGTAATTGTCACTGCTCACGCCTTTGTAATAATTTTCTTTATAGTTATACCTATTATAATTGGAGGTTTCGGAAACTGACTAGTACCCCTAATAATTGGCGCTCCTGATATGGCTTTTCCTCGAATAAATAATATAAGCTTCTGACTACTTCCCCCCTCTTTTTTACTACTGCTTGCTTCATCTATAGTTGAGGCAGGAGCAGGTACCGGTTGAACAGTATACCCTCCCCTAGCAGGGAATCTTGCTCACGCAGGGGCTTCAGTCGATCTTGCCATCTTCTCCTTACACTTAGCAGGTGTATCCTCAATTTTAGGGGCAATTAACTTTATTACCACTATTATTAATATAAAACCTCCCGCGCTTTCTCAATATCAAACACCGTTGTTTGTCTGATCTGTCCTAATTACAGCTGTCCTACTTCTTTTATCGCTTCCAGTCTTAGCCGCTGGAATTACAATATTACTAACAGATCGTAATCTTAATACTACTTTTTTTGATCCTGCCGGAGGAGGAGACCCAATCTTATATCAACACTTATTCTGATTCTTTGGACACCCCGAAGTTTATATTTTAATCCTACCTGGGTTTGGAATCATTTCCCATATCGTAACATACTACTCCGGAAAGAAAGAACCTTTTGGATACATAGGTATAGTGTGGGCTATAATGTCTATTGGCTTCCTGGGTTTTATCGTATGAGCTCATCATATGTTCACAGTAGGAATAGACGTAGATACTCGGGCCTATTTTACATCAGCTACAATAATTATTGCCATTCCTACTGGAGTCAAAGTCTTTAGCTGATTAGCCACCCTTCACGGAGGTAATATTAAATGATCTCCTGCTATACTATGAGCTCTAGGGTTTATTTTTCTCTTCACAGTTGGGGGATTAACAGGAATCGTGCTTGCCAATTCTTCTCTTGATATTGTTCTTCACGACACCTATTATGTAGTAGCTCATTTCCACTATGTTCTGTCTATAGGAGCAGTCTTTGCTATCATAGGCGGCTTTATTCACTGATTTCCCCTATTCTCAGGCTATACAATGAATGCTTCCTGAGCAAAAATTCATTTCCTAATTATATTTGTAGGAGTAAATATAACTTTCTTCCCACAACATTTTTTAGGATTGTCAGGTATGCCACGACGCTACTCAGATTACCCAGATGCCTATACAACTTGAAATACTGTATCCTCTATAGGCTCATTCATCTCATTAACTGCTGTTATTTTAATAATTTTCATGGTATGGGAAGCATTCGCATCCAAACGAGAAGTACTAGTAGTAGAATTACCACTAACAAATCTTGAATGACTCCACGGATGTCCTCCTCCTTATCATACCTTTGAGGAACCCACTTATGTGAATCCTAAATAATATATATATATATATTTATTCTAAGAAAGGGAGGATTCGAACCCCCTAAAATTGGTTTCAAGCCAACACCACAGCCACTGTGACTTTCTCAATAAATAAGATATTAGTAAAACTTACATAACTTTGTCAAAGTTAAATTACAGGTGAGACTCCTGTATATCTTTATGGCATACCCCTTTCAACTAGGACTCCAAGATGCAACTTCTCCTATTATAGAAGAATTACTAAGCTTCCATGATCACGCCCTAATAATTGTTTTTCTAATTAGCTCTCTTGTATTATACATTATTTCATCAATATTAATAACTAAACTTACTCATACTAATACTATAGATGCACAAGAAGTAGAGATAATCTGAACTATCTTACCAGCTATTATTTTAATTATAATTGCCCTACCTTCACTGCGAATTCTTTACATAATAGATGAAATTAATAACCCTTCTGTAACTATTAAAACACTGGGCCACCAATGATACTGAAGCTATGAATATACAGACTATGAAGACTTAGTATTTGACTCCTATATGATCCCTACTTCAGAACTAAGCCCCGGTCAGCTTCGCCTGTTAGAAGTTGACAATCGAGTAGTTTTACCTGCTGAACTAACAATTCGAATATTAATCTCATCAGAGGATGTCTTACACTCTTGAGCTGTTCCTTCTTTAGGATTAAAAACAGATGCTATTCCCGGCCGCCTAAATCAATCAACACTACTAGCTACTCGACCAGGTTTATATTATGGGCAGTGCTCTGAAATTTGTGGGTCTAACCATAGTTTCATGCCCATTGTGCTTGAAATAGTTCCTTTAAAATATTTTGAGAAGTGATCATCATCAATACTATAATCTCATTAAGAAGCTAAATAGCGTTAACCTTTTAAGTTAGAGATTGAGAGCCTAAGCCTCTCCTTAATGATATGCCACAATTAGACACATCAACTTGATTTATTACAATTATTTCAATAATTATCACATTATTTATTATATTCCAACTAAAAATTTCAAAACATCACTACTACCATAACCCTAAACCCCTAACAACTAAATCACAAAAACACTCAACCCCTTGAGAAGCTAAATGAACGAAAATTTATTTACCTCTTTCACTACCCCTACGATAATAGGCCTGCCTATTGTCATACTTGTTATTATATTCCCAAGCATATTATTTCCATCAACAGCACGACTAATTAATAATCGCTTAGTCTCTATTCAACAATGACTTATACGCATAACAGCTAAACAAATAATAACCATCCATAATAAAAAGGGTCAAACTTGAACACTTATATTAATATCACTCATTATATTTATTAGCTCAACAAATCTATTAGGCCTCATACCCCACTCTTTTACTCCTACCACTCAATTGTCGATAAACCTGGGCATGGCTATTCCACTTTGAGCAGGCACAGTTATCTTAGGATTCCGCCATAAAACAAAAGCATCTCTAGCACACTTTCTGCCCCAAGGAACACCACTACCCCTAATTCCCATACTAGTAATTATCGAAACAATCAGCTTATTTATTCAACCAATAGCACTAGCAGTACGACTCACAGCAAATATTACTGCAGGGCATCTACTTATTCACTTAATTGGGGGCGCCACCCTAGCGCTAATAAATATTAATATAACCATTGCCCTCACTACATTTGTAATTCTAGTATTACTAACAGTATTGGAATTTGCCGTTGCTTTAATTCAAGCATATGTCTTCACTCTACTAATTAGCCTTTACTTACATGATAATACCTAATGACCCACCAAACACATGCCTACCACATAGTCAATCCAAGTCCCTGACCACTAACAGGAGCCCTATCAGCACTCCTTTTAACCTCTGGCTTAGTAATATGATTTCACTTTAACTCCTCACTCCTACTACTACTAGGCCTAACTACCAACATGTTAACAATATATCAGTGGTGACGAGACGTTGTACGAGAAAGTACATTCCAAGGGCATCATACACCTATTGTACAAAAAGGCCTTCGCTACGGAATAATCTTATTTATCTTATCTGAAGTATTCTTTTTTTCTGGCTTTTTCTGAGCCTTTTATCACTCAAGTCTGGCTCCTACACCAGAACTAGGGGGCTGTTGACCTCCAGCAGGCATTACTCCGCTAAATCCTATAGAAGTACCACTTCTAAATACATCTATCCTACTAGCCTCTGGAGTGTCTATTACTTGAGCCCACCACAGTTTAATAGAAGAAAATCGCACACACATAATACAAGCACTACTAATCACTATTCTTCTGGGATTATACTTTACATTTCTACAAGCCTCTGAGTACTATGAAACACCATTCACTATCTCTGATGGCATCTATGGGTCCACCTTCTTTATAGCCACTGGATTTCATGGACTACATGTAATTATCGGTTCAACATTTCTTATTGTATGCTTTCTACGACAATTAAACTTCCATTTTACATCTAACCATCACTTTGGATTTGAAGCTGCAGCTTGATATTGACACTTTGTAGATGTTGTATGGCTATTCTTATATATCTCTATTTACTGATGAGGATCCTGTTCTTTTAGTATCAATCAGTACAGCTGACTTCCAATCAGCTAGTCTTGGAGAATCCCAGGAAAGAATAATAAACTTTATATTAACTCTAATCATTAATACCCTATTAGCCTCACTTCTTGTAACGATTGCATTCTGACTCCCTCAAACAAACGTATATGCCGAAAAATCAAGCCCATACGAATGCGGCTTCGACCCCATGGGATCAGCTCGCCTTCCTTTCTCAATAAAATTTTTCTTAATAGCAATTACCTTTTTATTATTCGATCTTGAAATTGCACTATTACTACCACTACCATGAGCCTCCCAAACTAACAAATTAACAACTATGCTATGTATATCTCTATTCCTCATCTCCCTTTTAATTATCAGTCTAGCATACGAATGAATACAAAAAGGACTAGAGTGATCAGAATATGATAATTAGTTTAACATAAAATAAATGATTTCGACTCATTAGATTATGATCAATTTCATAATTATCAATATGTCTTTAACCCATATAAATATATTATTAGCATTTATTACATCACTTCTAGGATTACTCATATACCGATCTCACTTAATATCTTCACTCCTATGCCTAGAGGGAATAATACTCTCTCTATTTGTTCTCATCACTATAACAATTCTCACTACCCATATAACCTTAGCCAGCATGATGCCTATTATCTTATTAGTATTCGCAGCCTGTGAAGCAGCGCTTGGACTATCGCTACTAGTAGTTGTATCCAACACATATGGGATTGACTATGTACAAAATCTCAATCTTCTCCAATGTTAAAAATTATTATTCCCACAATAATATTAATCCCACTAACATGATTATCAAAAAGTAGTATATTATGAATCAACTCAACAATATATAGTTTAATAATCAACATAACATGCCTACCCCTAATAAATCAATTCTGTGACAACAGCTTAAATATATCTATACTATTTTTCTCTGACTCACTGTCAACTCCTCTACTAATATTAACAACATGACTTCTTCCACTTATAATCATTGCCAGCCAATATCACATAGCCAAAGAGCCCCTAACACGAAAAAAATTATATATTACCATAATAATCCTACTTCAAACTTTTCTAATTATAACTTTTTCTGCTACTGAATTAATTATATTTTATATTTTATTTGAAGCTACACTAGTACCCACTCTTATTATAATTACCCGCTGAGGGGGTCAAACAGAGCGACTAAGCGCCGGGGTTTATTTTCTCTTCTATACTCTTGCGGGATCACTACCCCTTTTAATTGCCCTAATTTATACTCAGACTACTATAGGTTCATTAAATTTACTACTAATTCAACACTGAATCGAACCCTCATCCTATGTCTGAGACAGCTCACTTTTATGATTAGCATTTATACTAGCATTTATAGTAAAAATACCTCTATATGGTCTTCACCTATGACTACCAAAGGCCCATGTTGAAGCCCCAATCGCCGGCTCAATAGTACTAGCAGCTATTTTACTAAAGCTAGGAGGCTATGGAATATTACGTATTACCATAATACTCAACCCTACTACTAACTTTATAGCATATCCCTTCATGATATTATCTCTATGAGGGATAATTATAACTAGCTCTATCTGTCTACGTCAAACAGACCTGAAATCACTAATCGCATATTCATCCGTTAGCCACATAGCACTTGTAATTATAGCTATCCTAATTCAAAGCCCCTGAAGCTTCATAGGAGCCACCGCACTTATAATTGCTCACGGCCTAACATCCTCCCTACTATTTTGCCTAGCAAACTCCAACTACGAGCGAACCCATAGCCGAACTATAATTTTAGCTCGAAGCTTACAAATAATGCTCCCCTTGATAGCAGCTTGGTGATTTTTGGCAAGCCTAACAAATCTAGCTTTACCCCCTTCTATTAATTTAATTGGAGAACTATTTGTGACTATATCCATATTCTCATGATCCAACTTTTCTATTATTCTGCTGGGAATTAATATTGTTATTACCGCTCTATATACACTCTACATACTAATTATAACTCAACGAGGTAAATATACATACCACATTCATAATATTAAACCTTCTTTTACCCGAGAAAATACCCTAATGTCACTTCACCTCGCACCCCTATTGCTACTAATAATTAACCCTAAAATCATCCTAGGGACTATGTACTGTAAATATAGTTTAACAAAAACATTAGATTGTGAATCTAAAAACAGAAACATAAAATTCTTATTTACCGAAAAAGAATGCAAGAACTGCTAATTCATGCCTCTGTACTTAAAAGTGCAGCTTTTTCAACTTTTAAAGGATGGAAGTTATCCATTGGTCTTAGGAACCAAAAAATTGGTGCAACTCCAAATAAAAGTAATAAACTTATTTTCTACTCTAATATTATTATCATTAATCATCCTTATTCTACCTATTACATCCACTTCTAACAACTACTCGTACCCCCAATACGCCAAAACAATAATTTTTTACTCCTTTATAACTAACTTACCTCCAACTATCATATTTATTCAATCGGGTCAAGAAATAATAATCTCAAATTGACACTGAATAACTATCCAAACTATAAAACTATCTCTTAGCTTTAAACTGGATCTTTTCTCCATAGTATTCATGCCCGTAGCCCTATTTATTACTTGGTCCATTATGGAATTTTCAATATGATATATACACTCAGATCCCAATATTAATCGATTTTTTAAATATCTATTAATATTTCTAGTAACAATACTAATTTTAGTCACAGCTAATAATATTTTTCAACTTTTTATCGGCTGAGAAGGAGTTGGCATCATGTCCTTTCTACTTATTGGCTGGTGATATGGACGAGCAGATGCAAACACAGCTGCACTACAAGCAATTCTATATAATCGCATTGGAGATATTGGCTTTATTCTTTCTATGGCATGATTCATGACAAATTCAAACTCATGAGAACTTCAACAAATTTTTATATTAAATCCAAACAATACAACTATTCCTCTAATAGGCTTATTACTAGCTGCTACAGGAAAATCAGCTCAATTTAGCCTACACCCTTGACTACCCTCCGCCATAGAAGGCCCTACACCAGTTTCAGCCCTATTGCACTCTAGCACAATAGTAGTTGCAGGAATCTTCCTACTCATTCGATTTCATCCTTTAGTAGAAAACAATAAAATAATCCAATCTTTAGCCCTATGCCTAGGGGCTATTACCACCCTATTTACAGCTATCTGTGCTTTAACCCAAAATGATATCAAAAAAATTGTAGCATTCTCTACTTCAAGTCAACTAGGCCTAATAATAGTAACAATTGGCATTAACCAACCATACTTAGCATTTCTCCATATTTGTACCCACGCATTCTTCAAAGCCATACTATTCTTATGTTCTGGCTCTATTATCCACAGCTTAAGTGATGAACAAGATATCCGGAAAATGGGTGGACTATTTAAATCCCTTCCTTTTACAACCACTGCTCTTATCATCGGTAGCCTTGCATTAACAGGAATACCTTTCCTAACAGGATTCTATTCAAAAGACCTAATTATTGAAACAGCCAATATATCCTATATAAATGCCTGAGCCCTATTAATTACTCTCATTGCCACCTCATTAACAGCTATCTATAGCACTCGAATTATTTTTTTCGCATTACTTGGAAAACCACGATTTCCTTCTCTAATTCTAATTAATGAAAACAACCCCTTATTAATAAATCCCATCAAACGCCTACTAATTGGCAGCATCTTTGCTGGATTCTTTATTTCCAATAGCATTACACCTTCAACCGTACCCCAAATAACAATACCACTATACCTTAAATTAACCGCCCTATTTGTAACCCTAATTGGCTTTATCATGGCCCTAGAACTCAATTATATGACTCAAAACTTGAAACACAAACATCCCTCAACTATATTTAAATTCTCTACCATACTAGGGTATTTCCCACTTACCGTACATCGCCTAAGCCCTTTAACAAGCCTAATCATAAGCCAAAAATCAGTCACTATGCTCTTAGACTTAATCTGACTAGAAAATATATTACCAAAACTAATCTCTAAAATTCAACAAAATACTTCAATCATAGTATCTAATCAAAAAGGACTAATCAAACTATATTTTCTATCCTTTCTAATTACAATAGCCACTGTCCTAATTATTCTTAACTTCCACGTGTAATTTCCAAAATAATTACCACGCCGATAAGCAAAGATCAACCAGTAACAACTACCAACCAGCTCCCATAACTATATAATGCAGCCACTCCTACAGACTCTTTAGTATTTATCCCAAAATCGCCTGTATCATAAATAGCTCAATCTCCAACCTCATTAAATTCAAGAACTGCCTCTAACTTCTCACCAACTAACACATACAGGACTAACAAAAATTCTATAAACAATCCAATTACAAACGATCCAAATACTACCACATTAGAAACCCAAACCTCAGGATACTGTTCTATAGCCATAGCTGTAGTATAACCAAATACTACTAATATCCCACCCAAATAAATCAAAAACACTATTAAACCCAAAAATGAACCATTAAAACTCACAATAATACCACAACCAATCCCCCCGCTCACAATTAATCCTACCCCACCATAAATAGGAGAAGGCTTAGAAGAAAAACCTAAAAAACCAACCACAAAAATAACACTTAAAATAGATACAACATAAACTATCATTATTCTTACATGGATCATGCCCACGACCAATGACACGAAAAATCACCGTTGTATTTCAACTACAAGAACAAATAATGACCAACATTCGAAAATCTCACCCCCTAGTAAAAATCATTAATAACTCATTTATTGACCTCCCCGCCCCATCAAACATCTCATCCTGATGAAACTTTGGATCCCTCCTAGGAATTTGTCTAATATTACAAATCCTAACAGGGCTATTCCTAGCTATACACTACACATCAGATACTGCAACAGCTTTCAACTCTGTCACCCACATTTGCCGAGATGTAAACTATGGTTGAATTCTACGCTATCTGCATGCAAACGGAGCCTCCATATTTTTTATTTGCCTATATCTCCATGTAGGACGAGGCCTCTATTACGGATCCTATATATACATAGAGACCTGGAATATTGGAGTTATCCTACTATTTGCTGTAATAGCAACCGCCTTTATAGGATACGTACTTCCATGGGGCCAAATATCCTTCTGAGGGGCAACCGTAATTACTAACTTACTCTCTGCAATTCCATACATTGGAACAAATCTTGTGGAGTGAATCTGAGGTGGGTTCTCTGTTGACAAGGCTACCCTGACCCGATTCTTTGCCTTTCACTTCCTACTTCCATTTATCATTACAGCCATAGTTATAGTTCATCTATTATTCCTACACGAAACAGGATCTAATAACCCTGCAGGAATTCCTGCTGACGCAGATATAATTCCCTTCCACCCCTACTACACAATTAAGGACATCCTTGGCCTACTACTGATAATTACAGCTCTACTCACTCTGGTACTATTCTCCCCCGACCTACTAGGAGACCCTGATAACTACACACCAGCCAATCCACTAAATACTCCCCCTCACATTAAACCAGAATGATATTTCCTATTCGCATACGCAATTTTACGATCAATTCCAAATAAATTAGGAGGAGTGCTAGCTCTAGTATTATCAATCCTTATCCTAATCATTATTCCTCTACTCCATACCTCTAAACAGCGCAGTATAACTTTCCGCCCCCTAAGTCAATGCCTATTCTGACTATTAGCAGCAGACCTCTTCACTCTAACATGAATTGGAGGACAACCCGTTGAATATCCATATGTTATTATTGGCCAACTAGCATCAATCCTCTATTTCTCTATTATTATTATCCTAATACCACTTATTAGCCTAATGGAAAATCACTTATTAAAATGAAGAGTCTGTGTAGTATATTAATTATACTGGTCTTGTAAACCAGGGAAGAGGAAGAAATAATTCCTCCAAAGACTCAAGAGAAAGGCTCACACCCTACCATCAGCACCCAAAGCTGATATTCTAGTTAAACTATCTCCTGAAACCTTATTTATGTATCCTAAAACTTTCAAGCACTATATCAGTATTATACTTAAATATATATATATATATATATATATATTTAACCATAAAAAAACAAATCACACTCATATATAATCACACATCCTATTAATTCCATTACTGAACATTAAGCATGCACATATATAGATTAATATTACATAAGACATTTTATGTATAATTGTACATTAAATTAACTACCACATGAATATTAAGCATGCACATATATAGATTAATATTACATAAGACATTTTATGTATAATTGTACATTAAATTAACTACCACATGAATATTAAGCATGCACATATATAGATTAATATTACATAAGACATTTTATGTATAATTGTACATTAAATTAACTACCACATGAATATTAAGCATGCACATATATAGATTAATATTACATAAGACATTTTATGTATAATTGTACATTAAATTAACTACCACATGAATATTAAGCATGCACATATATAGATTAATATTACATAAGACATAGAATGCGTGATTGTACATACCCCATACAAATTTAACAACCTCTAGTCAACATGACTATCCACAACCAATGTTGATCTCATAATCTACCTACCTCCGTGAAACCAACAACCCGCCCTAACAGGTATCCCTCTTCTTGTCCCAGGCCCATAGAATGTAGGGGGTTCCTACACTGGGTCGTAAACGGCATCTGGTTCTTACTTCAGGCACATAACACCAAGACCGCCCATATCGTTTCCCTTAAATAAGACATCTCGATGGATTCATGACTAATCAGCCCATGCCGCGGCATAACTGTAATGCCATGCCCCTGGTATCTTTAATTTTTAAGGGATGCTCGGATCCAACATTGGCCGTCAAAGGCCCCGACCGGCACATGAATGTCCAGATGGACTTCAAATGTACACCCTAAACCCACATAATGAGGAAGCAGTATTACTAGTTAATGATCTAATGACATAAAGAGATTAATTTACAATAATTCATGAGCTTCGGAATTTCAAATTATATCTAAAGTACCAAAGAAGTTAATGGTTTCAGGACATACGCATACGCATACGCATACGCATACGCATACGCATACGCATACGCATACGCATACGCATGCACCCACACCCACACATACTATGTTATTTTTATTCCACAAACCCCCCTTACCCCCCATTAAGTCTAAATTATGGGTATTAATAAAATTTCTTGCCAAACCCCAAAAACAAGAATAATAGCACCATAAGATAAATAAACTTAATAGTATATTAAAACCAAATATAATAATCTCTACCACCCGTAAGGTCGTACCCCCTTACTTTAAAGATTCGCCTTCCTTAGACAGGCATCTCCCTAGATCTGTAAATATAACCTCAAGTAAGTCTCTCCATTACATAGGTTGATGTAGCTTAATATTAAAGCAAAGCACTGAAAATGCTTAGATGAGTCCCCTCCCACTCCATAAACATATAGGTTTGGTCCTGGCCTTTCTATTAGTTATTTGTAAACTTACACATG